TAAGACTAGAAAATATTACTTGCCTAAAATGTATGATCCCATTTTGAATGGGTTATATCGGGGAACAATCAAAAAAAAAATTTCACCTTCAATCATAAATAAAATTTCGTTAGAAAATTTCATAGAGACAATGGAAATTAATAAGATTCATAGTCTCCTTCTTCCTGATACTGATTACCAAGAGGTTGAACAGAAAATAGACCGATTTGATAAAAAAACTTTTTCAACGGAAAATCGTCATTTATTTACTTTAATCAGTAAATTTGATAGAGAATCGGGATCGAGTTTAAATTGGAAGGGCCTCTCTTTATTTTCAGAAAAAGAACAAGGAAGGATTGGTTCAGAAAAAAGAGCCAAATTTTACAAATTTTTATTGAATACAATTCTAACTAGCCCTAATGGTCAAAAAACAAAACAAAAATTTGTAATAAAAGAAATCAGTAAAAAAGTCCCTAGATGGTCATACAAACTTATTACCGAATTGGAATTCCTGTCTATAGATTCTATATATATATATTTATATAGATATAAATAAACTAGATATATAAAAAAACTATAGATATAAATAAAAAAAGTAGTAAATTAATAAAAGTATTGCTACAAAAAAGAAATACAAGAAAAGATAAGAAGAGATGCGCCCACTACCTACAGATTTGATACCTTCGCCTACAAAGAAACTCAAAACACCAACTCCATTAGTAATTCCATCAATTACTCGTCTATCAAAAAAAGAAGTTAACTTGGCCAATCCTCTTATTCCCCCAATAAAGAATCTTGCATAAAAAGCATCTATGTAACCACGATTATATGACCAATCATATATACCATTTATTATTTTGTCCAAAAGAATTCTTTTAGGACCTGTTTTAACAAAAGAATTAATTAAGTCCCAATTTTGCAAAGATGAATAAACAGGTTTATATAAAAAGAAGGCTATAAATATTCCAAAAAGAGCTATACTAACTGAAAAAATAGCATCTTTCAAAAATTCATACCAATCTATTGAATTATTCAAATTTTGATGTAAAAGGTTTATAGACGGAGTTAACCATTTTGATAATATGTCCAAATACAATCCTTCTTGGTTGAAAGGAATTCCGAGGGATCCAACGAACAACGTAAATAGAACCAATACAAGTATAGGAAATAACATAGTATTATCCGATTCATAAGGATACGAAAAAAACTTCTTATTTCCAAAACGGGTAATAGTAATAAAGGGTTGTGTGATGTTTCTTGCATTCTGATCAATTAGATACGTTTTTTTTGAAAAAAAAGAAAAAATATCATGATTTTTCATTGTTAATAACGTTAATAAACGAAAATTTTTGTTAATTCTTTTTGAATCTTCTTTACCCCATAGAGATATTGAATAGAAGGGAGTATTTTTTTTGCCACTATAATTTTGAAAATGAACGTTTAAATGTCCTTCAAAAGTAAGTAAATAGATTCGAAACATATAAAATGCAGTTAATCCCGCTGTAAACCAAGCTATTATTGCGAAAATTGGTGAATACAACCAAGTATCATTAAGAATTTCATCTTTGGACCAAAAACAAGCAAGAGGCGGAATACCACAAAGAGAAAGTGTACCTAATAAAAAAGCGGTTTTGGTAATTGGGATATGTTTTGTTAAACCCCCCATATAAACCATATTCTGACTTTTATTTGGAGAATATCCAACAATAGTTTCCATTGAATGAATAACGGATCCGGATCCTAAAAATAATAATGCTTTCGAATAAGCATGAGTAATCAAATGAAATAAAGCACTTCGATAAGACCCCATACCTAGAGCTAACATCATATAACCCAATTGAGACATTGTGGAATAGGCTAAACATCTCTTAATGTCTTTTTGAGCAAGGGCAAAAGTAGCCCCGAATAATATTGTTATTACTCCTACCAAAGAGATGAAATTCATTATGTGAGGGATGACTATGAAAAGAGGAATAAGCCGAGCTACAAGAAAAATGCCCGCAGCTACCATAGTAGCAGCATGTATAAGAGCCGAAATAGGAGTAGGCCCCTCCATGGCATCCGGTAACCATACATGAAGGGGAAATTGTGCAGATTTAGCAACCGCACCGGTAAATAATAGAACGGCACAGAAAGTAACAAATAAAAAATTGACTTCATTATGATTATTAGAAATCAAGTTATTGAATATTTTGAATAAATCTCGAAATTCGAAACTCCCTGTTATCCAATAAAAACCTAAAATTCCTAATAATAAACCAAAATCCCCAACACGATTAGTTACAAATGCCTTTTGGCAAGCATTTGCAGCAACAGGCCGTGTGAACCAAAACCCTATTAATAGATATGAACACATTCCTACCAATTCCCAAAAAATATAAATTTGTATCAAATTAGAACTAGTAACTAATCCTAACATAGAAGTGCTGAAAAAACTCATATAAGCAAAAAATCTCAAATATCCTTGATCATACGACATATAATTATCACTATAAATAAGAACCATAATTCCAATAGTAGTGATTAATATTGACATAATAGAAGTAAGCGGGTCGATCAAGTAACCGAATTCTAAAGAAAAATCATTATTAATGATCCAAGACCATACATATTGATAGATAGAACTGCCATTTATTTGCTGAATAAACAGATTGATCGAAAAAATCATGACTATACTTAACAAAAAAACACTTTGAAAAGCCCACATACGGCGAAGACTTTTTGTTGCCGACGGAAAAAGAAGAAGTCCCGCTCCTATTAACATAGGAACTGGAAGTGGAAGTAAAGGTATTATCCACGAATATTGATATGTCTGTTCCATAAAAAAGTTTTTTTATTCTTAATTGATTGTTTCCGATTTACCGGATCCTACCCCCTTTCAATTTCAAAACAAAAGGGGTCAATAAAAAAATCAAGAGATGTACTAACTTAAAGATATTTTTCGAATTTTATATATTTATTATCTGGGTCTTTCCAAAATACTTTAAATATTAAAATAAAGAAGTTACAATTGGGCAAATGATATGACCTACTTGCTCATAAAAAGCGAATTTAGTTATTAACTAAGATTTTTCTTAAAAAAACGAAAATACAAAATTTAATTATTATTAAATCACTTTATATTCATAAAGTAATGATAAAAAATTACACTAAAAATAAATATGATATGAATCGATATGAATCATAGGATTAACTAAGGTACAATTTTTGTACGACTCTCGCTTTTTAGTCAGTTTGTTCCAAATCATTAACTAGTTTCAGTATGAAACTGATTGATTAGTTTCCGTTTCAATAAAAAAACATTTATAGGAAACGCTATAATATCTAACATTTTATATTTTCTATAAGATTTATTTTTATATTTATCAAAAAAGGGGGTAAAATTAAATCAAATTTAATAAAAAAATAACGAAGATTTTTTTAACAAAACGTGTATCTTTTAACAGATTCATTACTTTAATTACTAGTTTGATTCGAATTTTAAAATGGAATTTCGAAGTATTCTTTACTCAAGTTTGACCAATTAATAGAAAAAATTAAATTATATTTTTATAGTAAGATTTTGTACGATTTTCGCATATTTTTTATCTATATATATATATATTTTTTTTTTGTTTTCTCTAGATAATATATAATATCTTATCTAATTATTATCTAGAAAATAACTAGATAATGAATATATTCGTTTTGACCAATAGATGTCTTTCACATCCAACTATAACAACGAGTAACCTCTTAATTTTTAAATGGCAGTTCCAAAAAAACGTACTTCTATATCAAAAAAGCGTATTCGTAAAAATATTTGGAAAGGGAAGGGATATTGGGCAGCCTTAAAAGCGTTGTCATTAGGTAAATCTCTTTCTACCGGAAACTCAAAAAGTTTTTTTGTGCGACAAAAAAAGTCATAAAATAATACATTGGAATAATCCGAATATAAAAATAGGCCCATTTCATTCTTAATAGGAAATCAACAAACCTATTGTTTGTGGCTAATCAATATGAACTAGAACTCGCTTCGCTATTAGGATATGTATAATAATAATTCTTCGGTTTAGGGGTTAGTAAATTATAAAAAGCTTTTGAAAAAAGAATAAAGACAAGATACAAAACTTGAGCCTGTGTTAGTATATTGTTAGTATATATAATTGTTAGTATATTTTCTTGTTTTGGAGATGGGGGAATCTTTTTTCCCCATCAACCTATTTGTCACAATTACAATAATCGACGTTTTTCTATATATCTATAAATATATATATATTGAAGAAGGGTAAAAAAGAGATCTTTAGTTAAAATTAATACATCGTTGAAATTAATTTATTCATTTATTTTGAAAATTTTTTGTGTAACTTTCTGACTTCTTATTTATCTAAATTTCTCTGAATTAATCTATTAGAATATATAAATTTCCCATATATGTCTCTTTCAACCCAACCGACAAAAGCCTGGAATTTTTTGTCCGAATTAATGTGCAAGTTTTGAGTAATAAACGGGGGTCTTATTTTTTGTTCATTGGTAAAATACATTTTTTCACTTTTAGGAAATAATATAAATGATAAATCTTTTATGAAAAAAAAGCAAAGAAATCTTTTATAGTTCTATCAATAACTAGAGGGTTGAAGTTTATAGTTTCAATAGTTCGATTCTATTGAATTATAGAAGAGCATAAACTACACCAAATCACTAAGGTAAATAAAACCCATACCCCCTAATAATGAACCTTCGAATTTTTATTTGAACAAAGTTTTATTCATCCATTTTCATTTTGACTAAAAAGATTTCATTTAGTTGACTCCTTAAATCTCGACGATTGACTATGAATAGGCTATTATGAATTCGAACAAGCCGCTATGGTGAAATCGGTAGACACGCTGCTCTTAGGAAGCAGTGCGAGAGCATCTCGGTTCGAGTCCGAGTGGCGGCAGACCTTCTCTTCGAAAATATATACAATATATTATAAATTCTAGAATGAATTTAACTCCTGATTTATATTTCAGGATTCCTCCTTTTTAAAATTTTTATGA